ATTTGTTTCGGTAAATATGCTCTTCAGGCACTTGAACCTGCTTGGATCACATCTAGACAAATCGAAGCAGGTCGACGAGCAATGACACGAAATGCACGCCGTGGTGGAAAAATATGGGTCCGTATATTTCCAGACAAACCAGTTACAGTAAGACCTGCTGAAACACGTATGGGTTCGGGGAAAGGATCCCCTGAATATTGGGTAGCTGTTGTTAAACCGGGGCGAATACTATATGAAATGGGTGGAGTAACCGAAAATATAGCTAGAAGGGCTATTTTAATAGCAGCATCTAAAATGCCTATACGAACTCAATTTATTATTTCGGGATAAAAATGTAGAACCGACAGAGATGAATCTTAGGGATGAAACAAAAACGCAGGTTTCTTTTTTTGGACAAACAATATTTCTTTTATTTTCTTCATCCTTTGCATTGGAAGAATAAACAAAAAATTTGATATGATTCAACCTCAGACCCATTTAAATGTAGCGGATAACAGCGGGGCTCGAGAATTGATGTGTATTCGAATCATAGGAGCTAGTAATCGTCGATATGCTCATATTGGTGACGTTATTGTTGCTGTGATTAAAGAAGCAGTACCAAATATGCCCCTAGAAAAATCAGAAGTAGTGAGAGCTGTAATTGTTCGTACCTGTAAAGAACTAAAACGTGACAGCGGTATGATAATACGATATGATGACAATGCTGCAGTTGTGATTGATCAAGAAGGAAATCCAAAAGGAACTCGAATTTTTGGGGCAATCCCCCGTGAATTGAGACAATTGAATTTTACTAAAATAGTTTCATTAGCTCCCGAGGTATTATAAAATAAAATGAGATCGTGATATCTTTGGGGTATTTGAAAGAAATAGATTAAGAACTAGATTAATTCGTAGATTGTGTCTCACGCATATACCTTGCAAAATTCCTATTCATAAATCAATAAAAAAAAAAAAGAAAAACATGTTGATTATATCCAATTTTGAGACACCAATAATTTTAGTTCATCATGGGTAGAGACACTATTGCTGAGATAATAACCTCTATACGAAATGCTGATATGGATAGAAAAAGAGTTGTTCGCATAGCATCTACTAATATTACCGAAAATATTGTTAAAATACTTTTCCGAGAGGGTTTTATCGAAAACGTCAGAAAACATCGAGAAAAAAACAAATATTTTTTGGTTTTAACCCTTCGACATAGAAGGAATGGGAAAAGACCCTATAGAAATTTTTTAAATTTAAAACGGATCAGTAGACCCGGTTTACGAATCTATTCTAACTCTCAACGAATTCCTAGAATTTTAGGTGGGATGGGAATTGTAATTCTTTCTACTTCTCGGGGTATAATGACAGACCGGGAGGCTCGACTAGAACGAATCGGTGGAGAAATTTTGTGTTATATATGGTAATCCATTTAATATCCAAATGGGATCCGAAACCTCTTCCTATTTGTAAAAAAAAAAAGAAAGGGGGTGAGTTGTCTAATATCGTCTTTCCTCCATTAATTGATACTTCAGGGGGGCTTTACCTGAAATGAAAGAACAAAAATGGATTCATGAAGGTTTAATTACTGAATCGCTTCCCAATGGCATGTTCCGAGTTCGGTTAGATAATGAAGATCTGATTCTAGGTTACGTTTCAGGAAAGATCCGACGTAGTTTTATACGGATACTGCCAGGAGATAAAGTCAAAATTGAAGTAAGTCGTTATGATTCAACCAGAGGACGTATAATTTATCGACTCCGAAACAAGGATTCGAAAGATTAGGTCATTTTTATTCGATACGATTCGAGATGCAAAATTTCAAGAAACTTATTTTCTACCAAAAAAGAATTAAGATAAGGAATGACAAATATGAAAATAAGAGCTTCCGTTCGAAAAATTTGTGAAAAATGTCGACTAATCCGTAGGCGGGGGCGCATTATAGTAATTTGTTCCAACCCGAGACATAAACAAAGACAAGGATAATCAGACCCGCTAAAGGGCTCAATGTACAAATAAGAAATCTGTTTTGACATAAAATGGATATATCCATATATTTCTAACTCATATTTATGAGATGATACAATATGGCAAAAGCTATACCGAGAACTGGTTCACGTAGGAATGTACGTATTGGTTCACGTAAGAGTGCACGTAGAATACCAAAGGGAGTTATTCATGTTCAAGCAAGTTTCAATAATACCATAGTCACAGTTACAGATGTGCGGGGGCGGGTGGTTTCCTGGTCCTCGGCCGGTACTTGTGGATTCAAGGGTACGAGAAGAGGGACACCTTTTGCCGCTCAAACTGCTGCAGCAAATGCTATTCGTACAGTAGTCGATCAAGGTATGCAACGAGCAGAAGTCATGATAAAAGGTCCCGGTCTCGGAAGAGACGCAGCATTACGAGCTATTCGTAGAAGTGGTATACTATTAACTTTCGTACGGGATGTAACCCCTATGCCACATAATGGCTGTAGACCTCCGAAAAAAAGACGTGTGTAGAAAGTGAAGAA